TATACGTAGAACGGATTGTGGTACTATCCAAGGTATTTCCGTGAGTCCTCGAAATGAGATGACGGAAAAAATTTTTGTCCAAACACTAATTGGTCGTGTATTAGCAGACGATATATATATGGGTCCGCGATGCATTGCCACTCGAAATCAAGATATTGGGATTGGGCTTATCAATCGATTCATAACCGTTCGAGCACGACCAGTATATATTCGAACTCCTTTGACTTGCAGGAATACATCTTGGATCTGTCAATTATGTTATGGTCGGAGTCCCACTCATGGTGACCTAGCCGAATTGGGAGAAGCTGTAGGTATTATTGCGGGTCAATCAATTGGGGAACCGGGGACTCAACTAACATTAAGAACCTTTCATACCGGTGGAGTATTCACAGGTGGTACTGCCGAACATGTACGAGCTCCTTCTAATGGAAAAATAAAATTTAATGAGAATTTTGTTCATCTCACACGTACCCGTCATGGGCATCCTGCTTTTTTATGTTCTATAGACTTGTATGTAACTATTGAGAGTCGGGGTATTATACATAATGTGAATATTCCACCAAAAAGTTTGATTTTAGTTCAAAATGATCAATATGTAGAATCAGAACAAGTGATTGCTGAGATTCGTGCCGGAACATCTGCTTTTCATTTTAAAGAGAGGGTCCGAAAACATATTTATTCTGAATCAGAGGGAGAAATGCACTGGAGTACCGATGTCTACCATGCACCCGAATATACATATGGTAATATTCATCTATTACCAAAAACAAGTCATTTATGGATACTGGCGGGGGGTCCGCGCAGATCCAGTATAATGTCTTTTTCGATCCACAAGGATCAAGATCAAATGAATGTTCATTCTTTTTCTGTCGAAGACAGGTATATCTCTGACCCCAAAATGACTAATGGTCGAGTAAGACATAAATTGTTGGATACTTCTAGTAAAAAAGATAAAGAAATTATTGATTATTCAATATCTGATCGAATCATATCCAATGGTCAGTGTAATTTTATATATCCCTCTATTCCCAAAAAGAATTCTGATTTATTAGCGAAAAGGCGAAGAAATAGATTCATCATCCCTTTACAATATGATGAAGAACAAGAAAAAGAACTAATACCCTCCTTTGGTATTTCGATTGAAATACCCATAAATGGTATTTTACGTAGAAATAGTATTCTTGCTTTTTTTGATGATCCACGATACAGAAGAAGCAGTTCAGGAATTACTAAATATGGGACCGTGGAGGTGGATTCAATCGTAAAAAAAAAGGATTTGATTGAGTATCGAGGAACAAAAGAATTTAGTCTGAAATACCAAATGAAAGTAGACCGGTTTTTTTTCATTCCCGAAGAAGTACATATTTTACCTGGATCCTCGTCCATAAGGGTCCGGAACAATAGTATCATTAGAGTAGATACACGACTTGCTTTAAATAAAAGAAGTCGAGTAGGCGGATTAGTTCGAGTAGAGAGAAAAAAAAAAAGTATTGAACTGAAAATATTTTCTGGAGATATTCATTTTCCTGGAGAAACAGATAAGATATCTAGACACAGCGGCATTTTGATACCACCAGGAAGGGACAAAAAAAAAAATGCTAAGGCATTAAAAAATTTGAAAGATTGGATCTATGTCCAGCGGATCACACCTACCAAGAAAAAGTATTTTGTTTCGGTTCGGCCCGTCGTTCCATATGAAATAGCCGATGGAATAAATTTAGCAACACTTTTCCCTCAGGATCTCTTGCAGGAAAAGGATGATGTCCAACTTAGAGTGGTCAATTATATCCTTTATGGATATGGCAAGTCAATTCGAGGAATTTATCACACAAGTATTCAATTAGTTCGGACTTGCTTAGTATTGAATTGGGACAAAAAAAAAAATGGTTCTATGGACGAGGTCTATGCCTCCTTTGTTGAGGTAAGGGCAAATGATCTAATTCGCGATTTCATAAGAATTGAGTTAGTTAAGTCCACTATTTCTTATAGCGGAAAAAGAGATAATATGACAGATTCGGGATTGATTCCCAATAAGGGATTAGATCTCCCCAATATCAATCCCTTTCGTTCCAAGGTGAAGGTTCAATCACTTACCCAAGATCAAGGAACTATTGGGATTGGTACGTTGTTGAATCGAAATAAGGAATGCCAATCTGTGATAATTTTGGCATCATCCAGTTGTTTTCGAATTAGTCGATTCAATGGTTCGAAATATAACAATACGACAAAAGAATTGGATCCCCTAATCCCAATTAGGGATTTGTTGGGTCCCTTAGGTACTATTGTACCTAAAATAAAAATATTGAATTTTTATTCATCTTACCATTTATTAACTCATAATCAGATCTTGTTAAAGAAATATTTGCTACTTGATAATTTTAAACAGACTTTCCAAGTACTTCAAGTACTTAAATACTGTTTAATGGATGAAAATAGAAGGATTTATAATCCCGATCCATGCAGTAACATCATTTTGAATCCATTCCATTTAAATTGGTGTTTTATCCATCACGATTCTAGTGAAGAGACATCCACAATAATTAGCCTTGGACAATTTATTTGTGAAAATGTATGTTTATTCAAATACGGGCCACACATAAAAAAATCTGGTCAAATTTTGATTGTTCATGTTGACTCCTTAGTTATAAGATCAGCTAAGCCCTATTTGGCTACTCCAGGAGCAACTGTTCATGGCCATTGTGGAAAAATCTTTTATGAAGGGGAGACATTAATTACATTTATATATGAAAAGTCGAGATCTGGTGACATAACACAAGGTCTTCCGAAAGTGGAACAGGTCTTAGAAGTGCGTTCGATTGATTCAATATCGATGAATCTCGAAAAGAGAGTTGAAAGTTGGAACGAACGTATACCAAGAATTCTTGGAATTCCCTGGGGATTCTTGATCGGGGCTGAGCTAACCATAGCCCAAAGTCGTATCTCTTTGGTTAATAAGATTCAAAGGGTTTATCGATCTCAAGGGGTACAGATCCATAATAGACATATAGAGATCATTGTACGTCAAATAACATCAAAAGTGTTGGTTTCAGAAGATGGAATGTCTAATGTTTTTTCACCGGGAGAATTAATCGGATTGTTTCGAGCAGAACGAGCGGGGCGTGCTTTAGACGAAGCAATCAATTATCGGGCAATCTTATTGGGAATAACGAGGGCATCTCTGAATACTCAAAGTTTCATATCCGAAGCGAGTTTTCAAGAAACCGCTCGAGTTTTAGCAAAAGCCGCTTTACGAGGTCGTATTGATTGGTTGAAAGGCCTGAAAGAGAACGTTGTTCTTGGAGGGATTATTCCTGTTGGTACTGGATTCAAAAAATTAGTGCACCATTCAAGACAAGACAAAAACATTTATTTTGAAATCAAAAGGAAGAATCTATTCGAGTTGGAAACGGGAAATATTTGGTTATACCATAGAGAATTATTTTGTTCTTGTGCCCAAAACAATTTCCATGAGACATCAGAACAATCATTTACGCGATTTAATAATTCTTAATTATTAAGAAGAGATTCATTCTTTTTACTTTAACTATCTGGAACTATTTGGTCCAATTATTAATTTATTATTATTAATAAATAAATTATTATTAATAAATAAATAAGTAATTAAGTAATTAAAAGAAAGAAATTAATGGTTTGGGCCATATATCGACGGTCAATCCACGGTAGAAGGTTCCGTCGGAACAATTATTTATTTCAGAGTACCTTGTCTCTTTGTTAAAAAAAAAAGAGGAAGTGTGGGGAAAAATGACAAGAAGATATTGGAACATCAATTTGGAAGAGATGATGGAAGCAGGAGTTCATTTTGGTCATGGTACTAGGAAATGGAATCCCAGAATGGCCCCTTACATCTCTGCAAAACGTAAAGGTATTCATATTATAAATCTTACGAGAACTGCTCGTTTTTTATCAGAAGCCTGTGATTTAGTTTTTAATGCCGCAAGTGGGGGAAAACACTTTTTAATCGTTGGTACCAAAAATAAAGCAGCGGATTTAGTAGCATCAGCTGCAATAGGGGCTCGGTGTCATTATGTTAATAAAAAATGGCTCGGTGGTATGTTAACGAACTGGTCCACTACGGAAACGAGACTTCACAAGTTCAGGGATTTAAGAGCAGAACAAAAGATGGGGAAACTCAACCGTCTTTCCAAAAGAGATGCAGCAATGTTGAAGAGAAAATTATCTACTTTGCAAACATATCTGGGCGGGATCAAATATATGACGGGGCTGCCCGATATTGTAATCATCGTTGATCAGCAAGAAGAATATACGGCTCTCCGAGAATGTGTCATTTTGGGGATTCCGACTATTTGTTTAATTGATACAAATTGTGACCCCGATCTCGCAGATATTTCGATTCCAGCCAACGATGACGCTATAGCTTCAATTCGATTCATTCTTAACAAATTAGTATTCGCAATTTGCGAGGGTCGTTCTAGCTATATAAGAAATCGTTGATTTTGATTAAGAATAATAAGATTAATTAATTATTTGGGAACTCGATAGATTTATTGGATCGGTTACTATTCTTTAACTTAAAAAAAAAAGAGAGATAAAGATAATAAAGTACTTACTGTGGATATTCATATTATGTATGGATATTAATATTATGTATAGTATGTGTGTGATTTTTTGCTATCCTAAATTAAATTGATTTAAATTAAATAATTAAATATTAAATTATAGTATTAATTAAATATAGTTAAATATAGTATTAATGATTAAAGTCGGTGAGTTGAGAAAGAGATGGTTGAATCAAAATAATTTTTAAAGTTCGATTTATGTCAGAGGACAATATGAATGTTATACCATGTTCCATTAAAACACTCAAGGGGTTATATGATATATCGGGTGTAGAAGTAGGCCAACATTTATATTGGCAAATAGGAGGTTTACAAATCCATGCTCAAGTACTTATCACTTCTTGGGTCGTAATTGCTATCTTATTAGGTTCAGTCATCATAGCTGTTCGGAATCCACAAACCATTCCTACCGACGGTCAGAATTTCTTCGAATATGTCCTTGAATTCATTCGAGACTTGAGCAAAACTCAGATTGGAGAAGAGTATGGTCCTTGGGTTCCCTTTATTGGAACTATGTTCCTATTTATTTTTGTTTCTAACTGGTCAGGTGCTCTTTTACCTTGGAAAATCATACAGTTACCCCACGGGGAGCTAGCTGCGCCCACGAATGATATAAATACTACTGTTGCTTTAGCTTTACCCACGTCAGTGGCATATTTTTATGCGGGTCTGACCAAAAAAGGATTGGGGTATTTCGGAAAATACATCCAACCAACTCCAATACTTTTACCGATTAATATCCTAGAGGATTTCACAAAACCTTTATCTCTTAGTTTTCGACTTTTCGGGAATATATTGGCTGATGAATTAGTAGTTGTTGTTCTTGTTTCTTTAGTACCTTCAGTAGTTCCTATACCTGTTATGTTTCTTGGATTATTTACAAGCGGTATTCAAGCTCTTATTTTTGCAACTTTAGCCGCGGCTTATATAGGCGAATCCATGGAGGGTCATCACTGATTAGCTTTCAAAATGGTTCAAAATACGCACTTAGTTTATGTTTCGAAGAATGATTCTAAAATCCAATTCAATATAAAATGTGGGCGGTTTACATTATGGAAGAAATAAATGTATATGTGATATTAGATATTTACTAGTTATGTAGGGGTTATCCCTGTTATCCCTATAGACTTATATAAAATATATTTAGAATATATTTTATTTATTTTATTCCTATTTCTTTCCCAGTATATTTATATTATAGTATTATATTATTTTATTATACTATTGATTCTTTTTTTTTTCAAAACCGCTGCATTTAGATGGATTCCCATACAAATATAAGTCCTTCTCTTTCGTCTTTGATTGTGGGGATTGAATAAAAAACTGATGAATTCGTGGATATAGAAAAGTAAGTAAAGAACGAACGAATTGAATGAAAGAATGGTTCGAAACATAGAAATGCAATAACTAGAGCCGTATGCATATGAATTGACAAAAATTTTATCATGGGTAGAAACTAAAATAAAAAGACCGAGATATCGAAGTGGTTCTGATGATTCACTGATATTATCAATTCAATTCGGAGTTTTTAGTTACTTCGACCCGACAGATCTTAGTGATAAAATAAGTAATAATTTATTGGTTGATTGTATCATTAACCATTTCTTTTTTTTTGTACGAGGAACTTACTATGAATCCACTGATTTCTGCCGCTTCCGTTATTGCTGCTGGATTGGCCGTAGGGCTTGCTTCTATTGGACCTGGAGTTGGTCAAGGTACTGCTGCGGGCCAAGCTGTAGAAGGTATTGCGAGACAACCAGAAGCCGAGGGTAAAATACGAGGTACTTTATTGCTTAGTCTAGCTTTTATGGAAGCTTTAACAATTTACGGACTGGTCGTAGCATTAGCGCTTTTATTTGCAAATCCTTTTGTTTAATTTAATCCTAAAATTAGAAATGTGAAAAAGTGCGTTATGCGCTTTTTTATTAGTTATTTTATTAACTTAAATTTGATTAACTTAACTCGGACTTGCCGTTTGCTTCTTCTAATTATATCAACACTTGACTTCTACAATTACTTATTTATTGAGACAATACCCCGGGAAGGACTGATTTGAGGATGAGGAATTCGCGTATCCGCTCGCTTTCTTCCTTCCCACCCTTAGTACAACAAAAACCTTTTTCTTAGGAAGCCTTTCAACAAACGAGATACTTCGCAATTAACGTGAGACCTAGGACCTAACCTAATAAGTATCTTCTTATTGAGAACTTAAAAAAAAAAATAATAATAATAATAATAAATTTGAAAATTATCAAATTTCATTATAAATTAATAGATGATTTAATCTATTTCCATAAAAAATAAAATTAAATTAATAAAACAAAAAAAGAAATCGATCAAAAAAGGGGCGAGCGAGATGATACAAAAAGAACTCTGTTCCTTGTTAGTCTGAACTCTGTTCCTTGTTAGTCTTATCTATAAGAAAGAGGAGAGCATATGAAAAATATAACCTATTTTTTCGTTTCCTTGGGCTATTGGCCATACGCAGGTAGTTTCGGGTTTAATACCGATATTTTAGCAACAAATCCAATAAATCTAAGTGTAGTGCTTGGTGTATTGATTTTTTTTGGAAAGGGAGTGTGTGCGAGTTGTGTATTTCAAGAATAGGTTGGATCCAACCAGCTGCACTTTATTTATGTTATTTTTTTTTTTATTTAATAGATTTAATAGGATAAGAAATAGGAAAAAGGGTGCATGACCTCGAACGAATTACTTATGAATAAATTAAGAAATCATATGTAAGAACCATAGCATTTCGTGGCTCATTGGTAAATCTTGATTCTCTATCAACCAATAATGTGAGACCATTAACATGGTTAAAGCTACACTGTTTGAAGTTCAGGCACAACACGGTACTCTTTCTACCACTACGTTAGTACCGAAATGGTTTCAAAATAAATAG